GCTTACTTTCCAGCCTTCCCAGCTTAGCCAGCCAGCCATGAAGGAAGGCGCATGGAGTTTTAGGACAGTTGAATACCGGAAGCTTTGAAAGGAGCACTCACTCCAGTTACACCTTCAAGTAGGACTATTCCAACGGTAGCTTCAAACTGAACTACACCATCAAACTAAGCCGACAGCAGCTCAGCACACCAGCAAGCTACGGATGACCTAGCCCAAGCAAACGTAGGGGAAGAAACTATGGCCCGGGGAACTTAGGCCAAGCTAGGGCTCACAGAACAAGCAACGGATGAAGCGTTAGCTCCCGATCCATAAGCAAGCCATTCCCGGAAGGAATTGAGGCAAGCGCTTACCGTACCCGGAAGAACAAGCCAATCCAGATGAAAGAAAGAAGCAAGCATGAGACGACTAGCAGCCAGCTGGAATAGCTGCATCTGCCCCTGACGGTACGGAACAAGCAACAAGGGCTTTCGCCTCCACCACCTTCGCTGGTTTGGAACCCCCTTCCCTTATAGAGGAGTCTCGCTTATCGTAGTATGCTCGCTCATCCCGAACTTCCGTTTCATTACGTGTAGTCAGGAAGCAAGCAACCTGCAGCTATGAGTGAAATGTATGGCCATTGACCATGCTTATTATCTCGCCCGAGCAATTGCTTTCTTTCCTTAGCTAGCTAGCTTGCTGGCTAGTTTCTACCCAAAATAAATTATTATATAAATGTATGTTCTGCCGCTTTTCTATCGCGCCCCGTCCCTTGGTATTGACAAAGACAATTCCCATGCTCACAGCCAGTTAGAGCACCAAAATCCACCCCCTTCTCTTCAAACTCACCTCACTCTCGTGAATGTCCTTCCCAAATCCTAGCGTGACGTGCCGGGCTGACCCAACACGTCTTTCTTTACCGGCAACAGAAGATGCACAAAGTGCTTTCAGTAGCATAGCACTACCGAGTTCGCATCAGCGATTTTATCAACAATGGAATCAATGGGTTTGGTCTTGGAATTCATCTACCGGCATCGGAGGGAGTCGGGAGTTGGAGGAAAGAACACTTTTAGATGGGCGGGGGCTATGACCAGAGCCCCCATGGATTGATACGGAACCCCCCAGACCCCGTTGTCGATCCGCCAGCACCATAAAGCAGATACCGAGGCATTTGAACCGGAGCTTTCAGCAGTTTGATACTCGGGCTTCAGTAGCCGATAGGAGGTGGACCATAACTCGTTGACCATGCAAAAAGAAATCCGGGAGCAAAGGCACCATGGGAAGCAAAGGCTCGGGCTCAGATATCAATAGCAGCTAGCCAGTTAGTTGAACCAATGCCAGTTGACCGTGTCAAAGAAATAGATCCAATTTCGAGCGCGGTCACAGAACCACTACGGGATAGTCCGTGAGACAAGATCGGGATCCAGATTCATATCCCTCAGCCACTAGTGGAAGACCTTTCAAAGGGGTTGGGAGCGGGAGGAAGTCAATTACAGAAAGAGTAGAGACGGATATGGGGACTCTAGCTCCGACCATGTCAACTATGATGGTCTCGCTGCTGCCAGTCCTTCCACCAGTGAATGCTGGCACGCGCTACTTCCCGAACCTCTGTGTCTAGGTCCTGCCGAAAAAGACTGCAGTGGATCTAATTCTACGAATTAGCCTCGCCGATCGATCTTAATTAAATGGCACTATGCTTAACACATGTAATTTGAAGTGTGTTTTCGGGGACTATGAAACGACTTAACTTACTATACTATAGGAGGTTGCTGCGGAAGATGTAAGAAGTCAAGCTAGAATAGAATGAAAAGAAGTAGAAGGAGTCGACTATAAGGGAAGGGGAGCTACCTATTTAGGTAAGGCGTTGACTTTACGGAAGTAGTCCTTTAACCCGATCCAGATGACCGAGAGGTATTGAATGCACTACTATTCGGGCAGGTGCCTTAGACAAGGAAGCAAATCCAAGTCTTTCAAGGCAAGCACTAGCCACTGTAATCGAATCCTCCTAATCCCTAAAATAGGCCTTCTTGTAGGGATTTTGTCACTTTTGTCCCGTTTGGTGGGCCCCGCACACTCCCGCGTGGACCTCTTGCATTGCTCCGGGTATCCGTTCTTTTGCTATGCACCTCATATAGATCCCATCAAGCGATCGCTTATAGAGGGCATCCTTCCACATGATGAACTTGGTCGCGCGCCTTCGTACTTAGGCCCATTTAGCTCGGTCTTCAGGTAGCCTTCCGTGCTGGAGGTAGTTTAGAAGGGTTCTCGCCAATCTTCTTTGCCCTCTTCAGCAGTTATCATGTTAACTGGCTCCGCCTGGGTGATTTCGCGGAGGGCTTGCAAGACTCTTCGTTCCCTGACCGTGATAATCACAATCTTTTCAGACGGGAGAATCAAAGAAGCTGCCAACCATTCCACGTCCGGTCCCCCTATACCTGATTGTCCCTTCGGGGAGCTCATCGGACATATCGGATTATCCGGAAATCGGGTATTCATTCTTATAGCTGCTCACACTGATAATTATCCCTTACTCTGGAGGGGAAGAGAGAAAAGTTAGCTTCCCGGACTAGGACTAGTCTGATGTTAGCAGCTCTTCTGTGTTATCTAAACCAATATTTATTCAGTAAGCCTCTCCCATCTCATCTGCGATATCATATAAAACAGAGGTAGCCTCTTCAACTGAATAACACTCCTATATGTGACCTTCGGGTAAGAAGTCCTGTTCTCTCTCGTCAGCTCCCATCGGATCATCGGAGTTGTTCGGTTACATCCTTCATTCAATAACCAGTGTTTGAAGGTTGATTCGCAACAAGAGCAACCAGTTCAATAAGATGTAAGTTATCGGAGCTAAAGGAAGACTCACATAGATTAAGTTTCTTTTCAAGCTCGTAAGACTGATACTGTTTGCTGTGGTTTCCCCAACTAGTTCAACCACGTCCTGACTCAATAACCGAAGCTGACTATCTATTTATAGGTTGGTTAGCTCACCGTAACCTTGCTAACTCAAGCAGCTTCTCTGGCCGCTCCTTCTTCTACTACTTCTGGTTCCATTGAAGAGGCTATAGTTGTTTCATGAGGGTATGGGTAATACTTCTGTAACCCTATCCATCCCATTGAAAATAGAATTAAGCAGCTAGAGACTTACTCTGACTGGCTTTATCTCTTGCTTCTGAACGAACCTCGTAAACTACTATGTCTTTCTTTGCGTAACTCCATCCCTTCTTCTATCCTCTTCCGAAATCCAAAGGAATGGTTGGAAGCTAACCCCTCATCAGGTCACATATCGGTGTTAGAGCTCGACTAAAAGGTATTCCTGCGGATGAGACTTAGTTGGTCTATATTACCCCAGTGGCTCGCCCTGCCCTTCCGATAGCACCTAAGTCTGGTAGCTCAGTTGCTCCTAAGTCCGGTAGTAGGGTAGGGGTGGAAGAACCTTTACTTAAGGGATTTCCGCAGCTTTCTCTTCCTTAGCACAAGCGCTAAGCGATAAGAATTCCTTTCCTTTCTCAAGGTCTATCACTAGGAAGAAAGGAAAGCAAAGACAGATTGGAACGGATTAGGTAGCTCTTTTTCTTGGATGTGGGACTTCCTCTCCTAGTAGCTAGTAGCTAGTTTTGAGTTGCTATCCTAGTAGTTCTCTTTCTCCTATCCGAGTAGCGGACGATGTTCTTTCTTATTATTTGTTTTCTTGCTCCCTATCTGATTAGGCGTTTGATTGCTCGTTAGCGCCTTTACTAATATACTAATCAAAATAGGGGTTTTCTTCGCTTGGTCAGAGCCCGTGATAGGAAGATGGAGAAGAAATGCATCTGGGTACATAGATCTCCAATCCACATTAACCAGAGTTATGTCCAAACGCTCAAATATTGCTGCACCACCTTCCCTTTTGTTAGACCAAGTATAAGGGATTACCTGAGTAGCCAAGATCATGAAGTCCACATTAATCCGTGCAGGTCCGGAAGGCTTAAGTTTGAGATAGGGATACTCTTTTCTCAGCTGGATCGAAAATAGTTTGAAAGTCCCCCATGACCAACCATGGGAGAGAGATAGAATTCGCTATCTCAGTGAATTCCTGCCACGTCTCATGCCGATGGCAAGCTTGAGCCCATGCATAGACCACGGAAAACATCCAAGAATGTCCTAGTTTTTTGTCCGAAACTAGAACATGTATTGTTCTTGAAGAGGACTGGACTTCCTCTATAACACAGGCTTCCTCCTTCCAGAGAAGCCAAATACCCCCGCTCTAAAACAACAGAAAGAAGAGCAGAAGATACATAAATAGAATGAGAAAAACCAAGTTTATTGATAATATCTGAACCACTATCCACAGAGAGTCTGGTTTATAATATTACCGTAACATCTGGCATATGATAAGATTTGATTGGATAAAACTGCTGGATGAAAGAGGGTATGAAATAGAACCTCGTGTTCCATATGATGATCCTCATTTGGAGAAATATAAGAATGAGTATCACCACTCTTAGTATGCCGCTTTTGGTTTCCTTCCAAAATAATAATTCCTTATTGTTTTTATTAGAAATTCAGATGAGGCAGATCGTGAGGCAGACCATCTTCCTTGATACCTCGCGTAACACTGGTCCTACTGACGGAGACGAAAGAGCACCACTTCCTACTATGTTCTTATTGAAAAATAAAATCTTGATTTGGTTGGTGTTCAGTGTGCTGTTCATCAGTTGAGTGAGCCGCAGGAGCAGTTTTCACACCAGATCCCTCGGCCTCTGTTTTAGAATCAGATTCCTCGGAATCAAGGTCAGCTAAATACCATGTGGCTGTAGTATAAATTTGTTGTTTCTTTCTTTGTAATCGGAGTGGAGGCTCGGGATCCTCGGGAGAGGAAAGTGAGTCGTAGCGGCTTTGAGGTTGCCTGACATTGCCCGAAGGATCCGCCAGTTCAGTACGTGTTCCATTTGCCCGCAGGAGTTGGACTGGAAGACCGACTCCGGGTTTCAACCATCCCTTTTCTCTGTATATACTTTGTACGAACACGCAGTCTAATCTAGTTC